TTTTGCTGTTAAATCGCCGATTCTACCTCTACATACATGGTTACCAAATACCCATGGAGAAGCTCATTATAGTACTTGTATGCTTTTAGCCGGAATCTTATTAAAAATGGGAGCATATGGATTGATTCGGATTAATATGGAATTATTACCCCACGCCCATTCTATATTTTCTCCTTGGTTACTGATAATAGGTACAATACAAATAATCTATGCAGCTTCAACATCTTCCGGCCAACGTAATTTAAAAAAAAGAATAGCCTACTCTTCTGTATCTCATATGGGTTTCATACTTATAGGAATTGGTTCTATAACCGATGCAGGACTGAATGGAGCCATTTTACAAATAATTTCTCACGGATTTATTGGGGCAGCACTTTTTTTCTTGGCAGGAACGAGTTATGATAGAATACGTCTTCTTTATCTCAACGAAATGGGCGGAGCAGCTATTCCTATGCCAAAAATATTTACGATGTTCAGTAGCTTTTCCCTGGCCTCCCTTGCATTACCGGGTATGAGTGGTTTTGTTGCAGAATTGATGGTATTTTGGGGAATAATTACCAGTCAAAAATATCTTTTAATGCCAAAAATACTAATTTCTTTTGTAATGGCAATTGGAATGATATTAACTCCTATTTATTCATTATCTATGTTACGTCAGATGTTCTATGGATACAAGCTATTTAATACCCCCAATTCTTATGTTTTTGATTTTGGACCGCGCGAGTTATTTGTTGCAATCTCTATCCTTCTACCTGTAATAGGCGTTGGAATGTACCCGGATTTTGTTCTTTCATTATCAGTTGATAAGGTTGAGGTTATTTTAGCTAATTTTTTTATAGATAGTTTTTCGAAATCAAAAATTAGCTAATTTTTAAAAGCTCGTTGTATAATGAAAAAGAATGCTTTTTTCTATTCTTTTAAGCGAAGTCAAAAAAATGAACTTTAATTTGAACCTGATATGCGCGGTCTTTGCGAGAACCGCGCGAATTACGGTATGCACGGGGTTCGCACCGGTTCATGCAAAGTTTTGTATATACACTGTTTGTACTCTACTTAGTTTGTATTCGTAAAAAGCTTTCTTAAATTTAACTAGACATTCCCGTAAATGAACCATAACTGTGTAGCCCTAGTCCTAATAGATTGACTCCAAAATAACAGATCCAAATTATAAGAAAGCCTAGAGTCGCCACAATTGCGGAATTTGCACCCCTGAAATTCTTATTTGTTCGAGTATGTAAATAAATAGCAAATATTATCCAAGTAATAAAAGCCCAAGTTTCTTTTGGGTCCCAACTCCAATATGATCCCCATGCTTCATTAGCCCATACCGCTCCCGAAATAATACCGATGGTTAAAAAGAGAAACCCTAGACTAATCACACGATAACTCCAATAATCCAACTGTTGAAGCAATTGGGCCTTGTAATAATTCTTAGCAGAAAAAAAAGAACTATTTCCTAAAATATTAATTATTTCATTCCTGTCTTGAATTTCGTCAATTGAAAATGACTCAATTAATTTTAATAACTCATTACCTGTCCTTCTAAATGTAATGACTAGAAGCGCGGCTGATAATAATGATCCACACAGAAGAGCCGCATAGCTCAATATCATCATACTTACGTGCATTATTAACCACTCAGATTGGAGAGCAGGTACTAATATTCCAGGTTTATGTATTTCAGTTAAAAGGCCCGAAGTAGCAAAGCCTTGGGTAAAAAGAGTACTTGACGCGGTTATTGTGCTTAGATTTGGCTTTTTTTTGAAATATGCAACTATATGAATAATGGAGAAACTCCATGAAAGAAAGATTACTGATTCATATAAATCACTTAGTGGGAAATGGCCTGAATAAATCCAACGAGTGACTAATAATCCTGTTAGACATAAAAAAGGAATTATCATGGCCTTTTCTGATAAATTATATGGTTTTGTGATTTCTGTGACTAATAGGTTTATTATCCGAATTGTAATTACAATCAAAACAATCGAAAAAGAAATATGAGTTAATATGTGCTCTAAGGTTTCAAATATCATAAAAATCTAAAAAAAAAGACTACTCCCTTAATTTACTTAAAAATTTCATTAATTAAGAGAAATCCCGAATTGAATTCATTATTCATTATAATATCTATTCTCTCTCTTTTAGAAGATGGTATATGCCGCTACTCGGATTCGAACCGAGATGCTCTAGCACTGCTTCCTAAGAGCAGCGTGTCTACCGATTTCACCATAGCGGCTTGGTTGAACCTATAATACCTTATTCATATTCAATCGTCGAGATTGAAAGAGTCAATTCAAGGAAAAATTTTTTGAATAAGGATTTGAATTGAAAAATACCAATTAGTTCAAAGGTGGATTTAAAGGTTGATATTTTCAGTTAGTTCCCTTTTATTCTTCTTAGGACTTTAGTCTTGTTTATGCTCTTCGAGAGTCGAACTCTTGTAACTCGACAGTTCCTACCCTTTCGTTAGGAATATAATTCAAAACAAAATGTTTTCTTTTTTAAATGAATTGTTTCTGATTTACCCGAGTTCTTAAATTTGAAAGAACAAAATCCATCAGTTGACGTCTTTTCCGGATTGGGCCAAAAACAGAAGATATATGGGAACTTTTAGAGTAATTGAGAGAAATAAGAAGTTAGACAGTTATGTAAAATTGAAGCACTTAATTTCTATCTTTCTATAGTGAATTTTAACAAAAAATATTATCTCTGACCTTCTATCAATATTCTATAGATATCTAGATAGAGAATATTGATATTAAAATTATGATAAATAGGTCAATGGGGAAGATAAGACTCCCCATCGAAAAAATATACGAAAAAAAAAGCTAAAACCTTCTATTTTTCTTTACAATATATATATATATGTTTTTTTAGAATTCGTAGAATTCACTAAATTAACAAATTTAAAATTTTCTATTTTTACATATCATAATCACAAAACGGAGTCTATTTCATATTGAGTAGTCCAAAATAAGAGAGAATGCTAATTTTGCGTTTTCTATTAAAACCGAAATAAGCCAATTTTCAAATCAAATCGATTCAGATTATTACAACCAACTTATCACTTATTTGTTTGTTGCAAAAAAAAACTTTTTGACTTCCCGGTAGAAAGAGATTTCCCTAATGCCAAAGCTTTTAACGCTGACCGAGAGCCCTTCCCTTTCCAAATCTTTTTACGAATACGCTTTTTTGATATAGAAGTGCGTTTTTTTGGAACTGCCATTTCAAAATTAAGAAGTTTCCCATTGTTATAGTTGAATGTGAAACACATCTAGTGTTCAAAACGAATGGTTAGTGACTATTTAGTATCTAGTTTTTCTCTTAGTCGCTTCATAACAAAAAAATAAATATGGGAAAATATTACAAAAAAAGTTTTGTTCAAACACAGTTTTTTATGTCTTACAAGGCTTGTAAGAACAAACAATTTGTAACTTTTATTTATCGTTCTTTCTGATCTATTTCTATAATCAGTTGTAACATCGAAATCTACTTAGTTGAACTAAAAAAAAGAATCTCAAAGACCTATCTCTGTTAATTTTTGACATTTCATACTTCAGTTACATGTAATAAAATCTATTGATTGAAGTATTTAAAAAGAGAACTTTTGCTTAATAAAAAATAGAATCTTTCTTTGATTAACTAGTCAAACTTGAGGAAAGAATACGCCGACTGTTTCAATTCGAATGAGATTAGTAATTAATCTGTTATCTTACAAGATATATCATTTTATCCTTTCTCACTAAATATAAAAAAAAGTTTCTTTTATATCTAGACTCGGATATCTAACGTTTTCTAATAATCAAAATATTTTTGATTTAGTAGAAAACAATCAATCTTATAAAAACTCAGTTGGAATCAACTAACTAAAATGAAAATGATGGGGTTATTAAGCCGATTGCATTAGTTAATCCGATGATTGATATCAGAATCACGGACTTTTTAGGGGAAAATTCCCATGCCGGATCATTTGATCGATCAATATTTGAACTATTTCAAAAAGATTCTTAATAAGTAAGAATATCAAATACTCAATTTTTCTTTAAGTTCATGCATATTTTTATTTTTTTATTGATCCCTTTGTAAAGGGGTAGGATCCGGTGACTCGAAAGTAATAAATTAAGACTCAAAACTTTTTATTTTTTATGGAACAGACATATCAATATGCATGGATAATACCTTTCCTTCCACTTCCAGTTCCTATCTTAATTGGGGTGGGACTTCTTCTTTTTCCAGCGGCAACAAAAAGTCTTCGTCGTATGTGGGCTTTTCAGAGCGTTTTATTATTAAGTATAGTCATGATTTTTGCGATCAATCTGTCTATTCAGCAAATAAATAGCAGTTTTACCTATCAATATGTTTGGTCTTGGATCATAAATAATGATTTTTCTTTAGAATTCGGCTACTTAATAGATCCGCTTACTTCTATTATGTCAATATTAATCACTACTGTTGGAATTTTGGTTTTGATTTATAGTGATAATTATATGTTTCATGATCGCGGATATTTGAGATTTTTTTCTTATATGAGTTTGTTCAGTACTTCGATGTTGGGATTAGTTACTAGCTCGAATTTGATACAAATTTATATTTTTTGGGAATTAGTTGGAGTCTGTTCATATCTATTAATAGGATTTTGGTTCACACGACCTGTTGCAGCAAATGCTTGTCAAAAAGCGTTTATAACTAATCGTGTCGGGGATTTTGGTTTATTATTGGGAATTTTTGGCTTTTATTGGATAACGGGGAGTTTTGAATTTCGTGAGTTATTCCAAATATTCAATAACTTGATTTATAACAATGAGGTAAATCTTTTATTTGTTACTTTTTGCGCAGTTTTATTATTTTCCGGTGCAGTTGCAAAATCCGCACAATTTCCCCTTCATGTATGGTTACCTGATGCCATGGAAGGGCCTACTCCTATTTCGGCTCTTATACACGCCGCTACTATGGTAGCAGCGGGAATTTTTCTTGTAGCTCGACTTCTACCTCTTTTC